TATCAAACGGGAACTGCGAGCAAATAAAACACCTTTCAAAAGTATTAATACAGTCACATGGATGGTAAATGCGTGAATGTGATGGACTAAAAAATCTGCGGTTCCTAATGGAATAGGTAACAAAGCGACTTTACCGCCTACAGCTACTAACTCGCCACCTCCCCACGTTAAGCTGGTACTTGTTGTTGCACCAGGAGCTGTTACGCCAGGCGCAGCAGCATGGATATTTTGTACCCATTGAGCAAAAATGGGTTGTAATTGTATGGCGGTATCCGAAAACATATCTTGGGGACGGCCTAAAGCACTCATGGTATCATTATGAATGTACAAGCCAAAACTGTGAAAACCTAGAAATATACATACCCAGTTAAGGTGGGATATGATTGCATCGCGGTGTCTAAGGACGCGATCTAATAGATCGTTGTATCGAGTAGTTGGATCATAGTCTCTTACCATAAAAATGGCTGCATGTGCAGCAGCACCGACTATTAGAAATCCGCCAATCCACATGTGGTGTGTGAACAAGGAAAGTTGTGTACCATAGTCAGTAGCTAGGTATGGATAGGGGGGCATAGAGTACATATGATGAGCTACAACAATAGTTGTAGAGCCTAGCATAGCTAGGTTAAGAGATAATTGAGCATGCCATGACGTTGTTAGGATTTCATAGAGACCCTTATGGCCCTGTCCTGTAAATGGACCCTTATGAGCCTCCAAAATATCTTTAAGTCCATGACCAATACCCCAGTTGGTCCTATACATATGACCAGCGATCAGGAAAAGAATAGCAATAGCTAAATGATGGTGTGCAATATCGCTCAACCATAGGCCACCGGTTATTGGATCTAGTCCTCCGCGAAAAGTAAGAAATTCTGCGTATTTGGACCAATTCAAGGTGAAAAAGGGGGTTGCTCCTTCGGCAAAACTAGGATAAAGTTGAGCCAAAAGGTCACGATTCAGGATAAATTCATGAGGAAGTGGTATCTCTTTAGGATCAACTCCAGCGTCAAGAAATTGATTAATTGGTAAAGATACATGGATTTGGTGTCCTGCCCAAGAAAGAGACCCAAGTCCTAATAACCCCGCTAAGTGGTGATTCAACATAGATTCTACATCTTGGAACCAGGCCAATTTGGGAGCGGCTTTGTGATAATGGAACCAACCAGCAAAAAGCATTAACGATGCAAAAATCAATGCACCGATTGCCGTACAATAGAGTTGTAACTCACTAGTTATTCCCGATGCTCGCCAAATCTGAAAAAACCCGGAGGTTATTTGGATTCCTCGGAAACCTCCGCCTACATCCCCATTCAAAATTTCTTGCCCTACTATTGGCCAAACTACCTGAGCACTGGGTCCAATGTGAGTAGGATCGCTTAGCCACGCTTCATAATTGGAAAAACGGGCACCGTGGAAATACATGCCACTCAACCAAAGAAAGATAATGGAGAGTTGACCGAAATGAGCACTAAAGATTTTTCGAGAGATCTCCTCCAAATCACCGGTATGACTATCGAAATCGTGAGCATCAGCATGTAGGTTCCAGATCCAAGTGGTAGTATCAGGACCCTTAGCTATTGTTCTTGAGAAATGCCCGGGTTTGGCCCATTCCTCAAAAGATGTTTTTACAGGATCCCTATCCACAACAATTTTAACTTCTGGTTCCGGCGAACGAATAATCATTAAGTCCTCCTCTTTCCGGACAAGACATACAAAGAGACCCGCCAACTGTCTTTTTAGTTAATCTTTGAAGGATAGATATTATGATTAGTCCTTTTCTTTACTATCTACCGCCCTTCTATATATATTTTTTTTTAGTTATTCACTGGAGCAATTATATATTGAAGTCAATCCGAGGCAAGTGTTCGGATCTATTATGACATAAGGATTAGGTGCCTAACGGACATTGGTTATCCTGGATAAATATTTCCCGACGTAACAAAAAAAAGATTTTTTTACGTTTTAATTTAAGAAGCTAGTGTATATTTTTTTTTAGGGTATAAGTCCCTATTTACATCTACTTTCCTTGAGTGAGCATAATAAAAATATTTTTATTCGATTCCAAATTCCAAGAAACTCATTAGAATTCAAAAAAAAAATAATCCTGATATATTAGGTAGGAATATTTAGATTGCCCCTTTTTATTTGCTTTATTAGTTCTGTTCGAGAGGCTATCCCTATTGTTTATCCTTATGAAATATGATATAAAATCGAAGGTAGAAGAAAGGGATATAATGAAATTCTTGATTCGATCTTCCTACCAAAATTATTTAATTAATGGATCAACAACCAAATCACCCATTTTAGGAAAATGGAGAGTGGTTTTATTCAAATTCAAAGCGCTTCGTAATCTTCAACCAGTTCTGTGCTTCAATATAATTTCCCGGAGTAAGCGCTATAGCTTGTTTCCAATACTCAGCAGCTTGATCAAACCAAGCTTCTGCAATTTCTGAATCACCCTGTAGAATGGCCTGCTCTCCTCGGTCGGAATAGGCATTTCCTTCCCCTAGAACCGTACTTGAGAGTTTCCTACCTCATACGGCTCTGAAATTGCTATCTTAATTTCCCCTATCTTAACTGAATTCGATTTCTCAAAAATCGATCCAATTTCTTCTTGGGTTAAGCAGAAGAAGTTAATTACCTAAGTTTCAAACCCTAATTTTGATCAATAATCAGTCTGATCTTTTCTCCCACCTTCAGAACAATGGAGCATAGATAGACCTATATCCTTCGTTTGAATTTTCTGAAAGGTAACTATCTCGGTTTCGTGTCTTTCATATATGAAATTTCTATAGAATCCTTGAAAGAGACTTTTTCCCATAAGAAAGAAAAAAGAACTTACTATCTTTGGGATCTGATACTACACCGCTGCTTAATCCTTTAGTGGATCGGCTCTATTACATAAGCAGATTCCTAAATTTTGCCCCAGATCCTGGTATAATTAAGCAGTTTTTTTTTTAGTTGTATCGACCCAGTCGCTCACTAATTGATCTTTACGGTGCTTTCTCTATCAATTTGAGACTTTATCCATAGAGTAGTAGTATAGGCTCTATTTTCTTCTTATTTTGATTCTCGTGAAGTGTTCTTCCTTCCTACAGCTGATAGGGCAAAATCATTTGTTTTGACGATCCCTATGTAGAAAGCCCTTTTTCTAGTATTTACTAGAAAATTTCATCTTTTTTTCTTCTTTCTATAGTGGAGATAGTCGCACGTAATGACAGATCACGGCCATATTATTAAAAGCTTGCGGTAAGAAGGGGTTTCGTTCTAGCGCCCGGAAATAATATTCCAAAGCCTTTGTATGCTCTCCATTACTTGTGTGTATAAGGCCGATGTTATATAGTATATAACTTCGATCATAGGGATCAATTTCTAGTCGCGTAGCTTCATAATAATTCTGCAAAGCTTCCGCATAATTTCCTTCGGATTGAGCCAACATCCGTTACGGTCGTTCATTCTATTCAAAAAATCTCCGTTCCAAAACCGTACATGAGGTTTTCATCTCATACGGCTCCTCCCTTCTGTACATAGTACTAAACATAGTACTAAGCAAAAAATCTATAGAATGAAAATAGAATTAGTCCCACTCATTACGGACCGAAAGGGGCTGGTATTTTTCCAAGAAATCTCTAGCCAACCTTCCCCCAAGAGGTTTTTCTTAACACCAATGAATTCTATTAATGCTAGAGGAAAACGATAGCTCCAGGAATTTCTTTGTTCTCAACGCCTCCTATTTAGGGGAATTAGCCACTTCAACGACCTTTGATGGTTATAAGGGTATCCAAAGTACAAACCTGATGGTTGTTTGCTATCCCAACCATTTTTCCCAACCCTGATACCGATCAGGAAAGGGTTAATTTCTAACAAAGTTTTTCTGTTGTTGATTCCTATTTCGAGGTGTAGTGCTTTTCTCCACTATGCTGCCTATTGGTCCTAGTAGAGTAGGATTGACCTGTAATACAGAATCTATCCTGTAGGTATAACCTTTCGCTCAATACTCAAATCTACAATTAAAGCATCTAAGGCCACATCAACCGAGGATACACGACAGAAGGAATTGTTAATTAACCTCACCTTCCCCAAGCGCGGGTTTCCTTTACTAATTTTGTTCTCTCTATGCGAACCCCCTTTCTTTCTCGTAAGACTGGAGATGCAGGTAGGGCAAAAAAAAAAGAGTCAAATCGCACCATCTCTATAATAAGTAAATGCTTTTTTTTCCCCTGAGGTTGTCGGAATTATTTGCAATAAAATATTGGCTACAATCGAGGAGGTCTTATCAATGAAATTTCCATTTATACGGGATCTAGGCATAATTTCCAATCCATTCTATATAGAATTCTTTTCATTCTATCACAAAATAACATAAAAACATTTGAATCGATCCATATGCTCTAAATGGATAAGAGAGGTATGGATTTTCCGCTCAGCTCAAATTGTCTCCTTTTCCTTCTGTTTGGACAAGAAGAGATATGAAATATTTGAGTAAGATTGGATTTCATTCCACTTTCCTATTTCTCAACAACAATTTTTCTCATCAGCTATTTCCCGTTTTCAAAATTATCCCATACCTTTTTTTTTGTTTAGATTGTATGGCGTAAAGTACCTTATGCAAATAGAATTCTAGGGTTCCTTTATTTTCTTATGGAATAATAAGAATTTTTCTATTCTCTTTTTATTTTGGTTTTCCAAAAATAAAAACTTTTGAGGGAGTGGAATTCCTAGTAAGAAAAAATAAATAAAGGAGCCTTACACTTAGATAAAAAAAAGAATTTTTCCAATAGAGCCATGGAATCCCCGAGGGGTTGTGGCTGTACCTGTACTGCAGGAATACAAAAACTCGCTATTCACTCAGTTTATTTTCCATAATAAATAAGATTATGTAGGAGAGATGGCCGAGCGGTTCAAGGCGTAGCATTGGAACTGCTATGTAGACTTTTGTTTACCGAGGGTTCGAATCCCTCTCTTTCCGTTTCTCTTAATTCATCAACGTTACCGATTACAATGTATCAAATCAAATAACAATTTTTTTTATTTCAGCAATAATACCTTTATTTACTAGAAATTCTCTAAAGCAAGTTACTTTGGTATGTAAAATACACATAGAGGAAATAACAAAAAAGAAAAAAGATCCTAAGGTTACTCTATTTCTGCTAGGTGAATGGGAAAATATGAATTAAGAGCCTTAGGTCGATTTAGTTCGGGGAAAGGGGAAGGGGAAAAAAAATTCTATGAACCTTTCCTTTTTCGTTAAGTTCAAGTCTGACGAGAGTAATATTCTACAACTAACAACTCATTTATTTTGAGACCGACCCACTTTCTATCTAGGATTTTTTGTACTAGTCCTTTATATTGCAATGTATCAACCGTCAAATGCTTTGGCAATTTGCCCGGATCGGATGAAGCAATAGAATTTTGAATCAGACGTTTTGATCTTTGGTTATCCTTCGTAGTAATAATATCTCGGGGTTTGCAACGAAAACTTGGTATATCAACTATACGACCATTAACTAAAATATGTCTATGGTTAACTAATTGCCGGGCCCCAGGAATGGTTGAAGCCATACCCAATCGAAAAACAATATTATCTAAACGCATTTCAAGTAATTGTAGTAAAACTTGACCTGTTGACTTTTTTGCTTTTCCAGCGATATGTACATATCTAAGTAATTGTCGTTCTGTCAGACCATAATGAAAACGCAATTTCTGTTTTTCTTGAAGACGAATACGATATTGCTCTTTTTTCCCAGAATGGAATTTTTTTTTCAGATTACTTCCGGATTTAGGCGTTTTTCTAGTAAGTCCTGGTAAAGCTCCCAGACGGCGTATTTTTTTTAAACGAGGTCCTCGATAACGGGACATGAAGACTCCTTTTTTATTGAAATTACATTTTACACAATAAATTTCATTGTATTTACATTACAGAATACATCGAAATTAAAACTGAATTAAACTAAAGGATAAACAGAATAAAATCTACTAAAGTACCACAAAAAATGGAATTTCATCAACATCTGGATTTTTTTTATATATATTATTTATTTTAATGTTTTGTATCTAGCAAAATTGTAAGATAGAATGACATAATGGACCCTGGATTTTCCATTTAATTAGGAGAAAAAAAAAGAGATTCTTGTTCATGGAACATCGATAGAGAAAAAAGCCGACTATCGGATTTGAACCGATGACCCTCGCATTACAAATGCGATGCTCTAACCTCTGAGCTAAGTGGGCTTACATAACAGAAATAGTGTAACAAATAGAAATATATATAGGAAATCCGTAAAATGGCAGATCTTAATTATTAATCTTAGTTATTAACTAGTTCGAAATTCGAGTTCTACTTAGAAAAAAAAATACTAGAATTTAATAAAGATAAAGTTAGCTTGATATGCTTAACTAAACGATATTCTTAAATAGGATTATGGAATATATTGAACTTTTTTTTTCTCTAACTCGCAAATCTATTTTTATAATAGAATCTATTCCAATTTCTATATTGAATTGGATTTCAGATATTTTCAATTTGATACGGCTTGTACGAATAATCTAATATAATACAAAGAATAATCTATATGAATAATAAACAGAAAATGCGAATCTTTTTGCATTTTCATTCTACCATTATATAGATTTTTTTATTTGTTAATAGTTTAAGGATTAATATTTCACTAAGGAAAAGATAGAATCATAACAAATGAAATTTCAAATTCTGATTAGAAAAAAAAAAAAGAATGAATATCAAGCGTTATAGTATGATTTAAAATACTCTAAAAAAGGAAAGAGGGGGGGGGAAACTTTTGGATATATTGATTCTGATTGAATTGCAAATATATCAACAGTAGAATCAATTCAATTCTGAATTGCAATAAGCGGGGTCTCTCCAATAGAGACGAGCTGCTAGACTAGGTCGAATAATGAATTCAATGGTTCAAAAAAAACTAAGAGATGTAAGAAATTACACAAGGAATCCAGGTTTCAAAGAAAAAAAAGGAAAATGGGGATATGGCGAAATCGGTAGACGCTACGGACTTGATTGTATTGAGCCTTGGTATGGAAACCTGCTAAGTGGTAACTTCCAAATTCAGAGAAACCCTGGAATGAAAAATGGGCAATCCTGAGCCAAATCCCTTTTTTTAAAAAACAAGTGGTTCTCAAACTAGAACCCAAATGAAAAGGATAGGTGCAGAGACTCAATGGAAGCTATTCTAACGAATCGAGGTGTAATTACGTTGTGTTGGTAGTGAAACTCTCTCTAAATTTGAGAAAGAGGGGCTTTATACATCTAATACACACGTATAGATACTGACATAGCAAACGATTAATCACAGAACCCATATCATAATATAGGTTCTTTATTTATTTTTTAGAATGAAATTGAGAATGAAATTAGGAATGATTATGAAATAGAAAATTCGGAATTTTTATTAGAATTATTGTGAATCCATTCCACTCGAATATTGAGTAATCAAATCCTTCAATTCATTGTTTTGAGATCTTTTAAGGATTAATCGGACGAGGATAAAGAGAGAGTCCCATTCTACATGTCAATAATGACAACAATGAAATTTCTAGTAAAAGGAAAATCCGTCGACTTTATACGTCGTGAGGGTTCAAGTCCCTCTATCCCCAAACCCTCCTTTATTCCCTAACCATAGTATTTATCCTCTTTTTTCTTTTATCAATGGGTTTCAAGATTCATTAGCTTTCTCATTCTACGCTTTCATAAAGGAAAGCGAAGAGAACTCAATAGATCTTATGCTATTCATTAAATAGATTTCTTTTTTATTAGAGTATCGGTAAGGAATCTCAATTATTAATTAAATACTTAAGTATTATTAAGTATATTATTAAGTAAGCCATCCACAATGCATAGAACTATCCCCCCATTTCAAAATTAGGAATGGAATACTTTATTTCTTTTTTAGTCCCTTTAATTGACATAGATGCAAATACTCTACTAGGATGATGCACAAGAAAGGGTCAGGATAGCTCAGTTGGTAGAGCAGAGGACTGAAAATCCTCGTGTCACCAGTTCAAATCTGGTTCCTGGCACAGAAAAAAGGATCTACCGAATAGGTAGTGATACAAATACTGTATAGTATACACTAAGTAGATAAATCTCTAAACACTTCTTTTTAGAAAAGGGTTAAAATCTCTGGTTCTTTATGGTATAGAAGGAGGTGAGATTAGGTGCCCTTTTCTTAATTTTTGCATTTCTGATTAATTTTGTAATCCGCTATTCCGAAGAATATTTTTTTTCCTTGATAGTTACTTTTCTAATTGTTCTAAGTAATATGCGCGGTACAAAGTTCGCGGTAGGAACTTCTTTGAGTCATTGTTTTTTTCTGTTCATACGAAGGAAATGAATATGTGATTTTCAAAATTGGAAAATCGAAATGAAGCCCTTTTTTGATCAGTCTATCTGTACCTTTTTGTATAATAGAATAGTCGTTTTGTCTAGGAAAAGAATATCAAAATAGTCTTTGACTTGAATAAAATCTAGAGTTGTGTTGTATAAGTAAGCATGAATTTATTATCATTCAATGAGCATCTTGTATTTCATAAAAATTAGGGGTTATATAGTCCTTACGTAAGGGCCAACCTATCCAACTTTCAGGCATTAAGATACGTTTAAGGCGCGGATGATTATCATAAGAAATTCCCACCATATCATAAGATTCGCGTTCTTGAAAATCGGCACTTCTCCAAACCCAGAAGACAGACGGGATTCTAGGATTATCTTTTTGGGCAAAGACTTTTATGCATACTTCTTCTGGGTTATCTATACCATACTGTATTCTCGTAAGATGATACACGCTAGCTAAAGATCCCCCGGGTGCTACGTCATAAGCACATTGGGAACGTAAATAATTGTAACCATATACATATAAAATGACAGCAATGGAATCCCAATCCCCCGCTTTTATTTGTAAAGTCTCTATTCCTCGGTGATCGAAGCCCAAAGATCTATGAATCACCTCATGTTTGACTAGCCAATTAGACAACCACCCCTGCTGCATTGTCTTGATCCCCCCCCTTTTTTTGTATAAATATTTCACATTTCAAATGTAAGTTTGAAAGATTGCACTGCTCTTTCTTTTTCTGCACAAAAGAACCCTTCTTAATTCACTAATTTGGAGGAAGATACTGGACTTTTTGATTTGAAAAAAGTTTCAGAAGATATATCTAAAGTAGATGGTGATTGATAGAGCAACTCTTGCTCGTAAGTTCCGGTATGAGTACTGCGCCGAACATAAAGTTTGTGACTGGTAGTAAAACATCGCTTTTTCTTTTGACTTTGACATAGAGTTCGATCCTCAACAATTTCTCGTGATATCTTCTTACGAAGTTTTGTTAGGGCATCTATAACAGCCTCTGGTTTAGGTGGGCAACCCGGCAAGTAGACATCTACAGGAATTAACTTATCAACTCCCCGAACAGTACTATAGGAATCCGTACTGAACATTCCCCCTGTAATAGTACAGGCTCCCATAGCAATGACGTATTTTGGTTCAGGCATTTGCTCATATAATCGCACTAAAGAGGGGGCCATTTTCATTGTTACCGTACCAGCTGTTAAAATTAGGTCCGCTTGCCTAGGACTTGATCTTGGTACCAATCCATAACGATCGAAATCGAATCGTGAGCCTATTAATGAAGCAAATTCAATGAAACAACAACTGGTACCATATAGAAGGGGCCATAAACTGGAGAGTCTTGACCAATTCGAAAGATCATTTGGTGTAGTTGAAATAACGGAATTGGAACTTGTTTGGTCAAGTAACGGAAACTCAATCAAACTCATAACTGTCTCAATGGAATCTTTTCCTTCTTTTTTTTTTTTGTCTGAATATTCAGTTAAGACCATTCCAAGGCTCCTTTTCGCCATGCATAAACTAAACCAACAATTAGGATAAGCACGAAAATCAAAGCTTCGATAAAAACGGATACACCCAATATGTCAAAACTCATTGCCCAAGGGTAGAGAAAGACCGTTTCCACATCAAAAACAACAAAAACTAGCGCAAACATGTAGTAGCATATTCGAAATTGTAACCAAGCGCCCCCCATGGGTTCTATACCCGATTCATAACTAGAAAGCTTCTCTGGTCCTGCACTAACCGGGGCTAAAAGTCCTGAAATCCAAAATACCAAAATAGGAATAAGGCTTGCTATTATTAGAAATGTCCAAAAAATATCATATTCGTGAAGCAGGAACATAAATGTACTCCCATTAATGTGGAATAGGCGGAACTGAAATTAGTCAATTCAAGTTAGCATTGTCAATTTATCCAGAACTTCTCTCTTTTCCTCGGTGAAAGAAGAATTTCTTTTGTTCAAACCAAAGAGCGCTTACTTTATCTTTTTTTTCTTTTTTTTGTGTCATGTCTTCCTTAAGGATTCATCCAATGGAATCCCCACTATCTTTCTTTTGGATTTCCATTCTATTTAGATATGGTATAGACAGACCTAATTCTTATACAAATAAAACTGTTTTGCTTCACTTTGTCTCGCTTTCTCTAGAATCTTCTAGAAAAAAGAATTGCTCCATCCTTTATTTAAGGGTAGTCAGAGACTATAAAAAGAAAATACTTAACTACTAATTAGATTAGAACCTAACTAAAATAGGATTACTAATGTATGCAGCCTAATGAGGAATAATACTAAATAAAAAGAACTCTATTTCATAATTATGAAATAGAATATCCTGTTTTATTATTTACTCTTTTTTTTTTTTATTTTCTTTCGATTTTAAAAATTTAAAGTATATCTATTTAGATAATCTATATTTTTACAGAATGTATATTATATTAATATACTTCAAACAAAATAGGAATTCTAAAAATGGAGAAAATCATTGCAGTCATTATAGGAAAGTCTAGGCACTTAGGGCATATCCTATTTGAAGGAGGATGGAATTCAAATCAGATAAGGAATTTTTCCTTCTATTGATTTGAAGGAAATTCTTTTTTCTTTTCCTGTCTCTATTATTTTCGATAAATGAGCCATGCTAATGCTTTTATCTCTATTCTATGGTGCAAGCGAGCCTCGAGTCTATAAACAAGTACTAATAAGGAAAAGAAAACTGTACTAAAGGAAACATAGGATATTCATCCTAAAATCTAAAAAAAAAAAAAGACATATATATTAGTAGGGCTATACGGATTCGAACCGTAGACCTTCTCGGTAAAACTGATCAAACGGATTATTATCGAAATGATTTGAACTGTTTCAAAGACCCAACATGCATTTTTGTGCATTGGGCTCTTTCATCAACTGATGTAAAGATCAGTTAATCCGCCATAGTTTTTCTTTACGGAAAGATAATAAGATGGCTCCCTGTGCTCTGATTGATTATTTGTATTATGATCTATCTAGGAGCAATACCAAAGTGTTTCAAAGGAGGACTACTTTGACTTAGGTCTGCCTCCGGCCTAAATTAAATCAAACTAAGTGAAATGGAGTCTCTATCGTTCCGCTCCAAGAGTTGACTATGAGACTTCATACACCTTAAAGTTCATAGAACGAAAAGAAGTTTTTTGGAGGCCCTTATCCTCTTATGCCTAGCATTGAGTGGGCTGGATATTTACCTTATCAACTAGCAAATCAATAGGGGCTCTATTTGATTAGGCACCGGAATTGGCACCTGAATCGGACTGAACCGACTGTTTGTCAGGCTACTGTTCTCCTATTCTCTCGAATCCATGAAGTAAGACATTGATTTTGCAATAAGGTCAATTATGTTCATTGCATAATAAGTTCCCTTGAAAAGCATTGGCGCACGTGTAAGCGAGTTGCTCTACCGAACTGAGCTATAGCCCTTGTCAGAGATATCTTAACATATAGATAATTTCTTGTCAAGATGAATATTCTCTAATGCCGTAGGATATCCCTTTTATCTATTTACTATATACCATACCAATAACGGAATACCAATAATGGAGCGGTATTGCTTATAAAAAGTATTCGATCTATAATCGATCGAAGTAATGTGACTTCTTTTGTGATGATAAATTGCCTACTTAACTCAGTGGTTAGAGTACTGCTTTCATACGGCGGGAGTCATTGGTTCAAATCCAATAGTAGGTAGGTAGGTAGAAAAATTACTAGATAGCATTGGACTTACTTCGCTATCTAATAACTTTTTCTACCCTTCTTTTCTTTTTCTTTGTATCAACGAAACCTTTGGATTGTCTTCAATTGGATGGGGGAATCCAATTGATAGCCTCGACTCGTATCCTAGCCCGTTTGAGAGCTAGCTTTGCTTCAACCAATTCTTTCGTACCCTCAGCTCTACTCAAGTTAGCTTCGGCTATTTCAAGTGCCTGTTGAGCTTCTTCTGGATCAATGTCACTACCCAGTTCTGCATCATTTCCTAAAATGATGATCTCATTATTAACTATTCTCGCAAAACCACTCCACAGAACCGCCGTTAACCATTGGTCGTTGAGGAGGCGTATTCTCAAAGGACCCATATCTACAGCTGTGTTAATGGGGGCGTGGTTTGGTAATACACCAATTTGGCCACTATTAGTAGATAAAATGATTTCTTTCACTTCACAATCCCAAATAATTCGTTTAGGAGTTAGTACATAAAGATTTAATTTCATTTCTTCAATTTGTTCTCCTCTTCTAAGTTTATAGCTTTCGTGCTAGCTTCATCGATGTTCCCCACCAAATAAAAAGCCTGTTCGGGTAGGCCATCTAATTCCCCGGAAAGGATTAGTTGAAACCCCCTAATTGTTTCTGCAAGACTAACATACTTTCCTGGAGAACCGGTAAAAACTTCTGCCACAAAGAACGGTTGTGATAAGAACCGCTCAATTTTTCGTGCTCTTGCTACAGTTAAACGATCCTCCTCCGATAATTCATCTAACCCAAGAATTGCAATAATGTCCTGAAGTTCCTTGTAACGCTGTAAAGTTTCCTTAACTCTTTGCGCAGTTTCATAATGGTCCTTGCCAACGATCCGAGGCTGTAACATAGTTGAGGTTGAATCTAAAGGATCGACTGCGGGATAAATACCCTTGGAAGCTAATCCTCTGGAAAGGACGGTAGTAGCGTCCAAATGTGCAAATGTTGTGGCAGGAGCAGGGTCGGTCAAATCGTCCGCAGGTACATAAACTGCTTGGATCGAAGTTATTGATCCCTTGTTGGTAGAAGTAATTCTTTCTTGCAAAGAACCCATTTCTGTACTAAGGGTAGGTTGATAACCAACTGCGGAGGGCATTCTCCCTAATAAGGCGGATACCTCCGATCCTGCTTGAACAAAACGAAAGATATTATCGATGAATAAAAGCACGTCTTGCTTATTAACATCTCGGAAATATTCTGCCATAGTTAGGGCAGTTAAACCAACTCTCATACGAGCTCCCGGCGGTTCATTCATTTGGCCATAGACTAGAGCTACTTTTGATTCCTCAATATTTTTTTCATTAATTACTCCAGATTCCTTCATTTCCATATAAAGATCATTTCCTTCACGAGTCCGTTCCCCTACTCCCCCAAATACTGATACGCCTCCATGAGCTTTAGCAATGTTATTGATTAATTCCATGATGAGTACTGTTTTACCTACTCCAGCCCCCCCAAATAGTCCGATTTTTCCTCCACGTCGATAAGGAGCTAAAAGATCAACCACCTTAATACCTGTTTCAAAGATAGATAATTTCGTATCTAACTCAATAAAGGCAGGCGCGGATCTATGAATAGGGAATGTTGCACTAGTATCTACAGGGCCCAAATTGTCAATAGGCTCCCCAAGAACGTTAAAAATTCGTCCGAGAGTAGCTCCACCGACCGGAACACTAAGAGGAGCTCCTGTGTCAATCACTTCCATCCCTCTCATCAACCCGTCTGTAGCACTCATAGCTACAGCTCTAACTCGATTATTTCCTAATAATTGTTGTACCTCACAAGTCACATTAATTTGCTTATCGGCAGTGTCTCGGCTCTTAACTATCAAAGCGTTATAAATATAAGGCAACTTGCCTGGGGGAAAAGTGATATCTAGCACGGGTCCAATAATTTGATCAATACGCCCTGCACTTTTTTCTTCAATTGTGGAAACCCCGGGACGCGAAGTAGTAGGATTGGTTCTCATAATTATCACATAATTATCAAAAAAGGAATTTGTCGAAATTTTTCGTTTTTTTTTCTTGTTGAATAATGCCAAATCAAAAAAAATATCCCAAAATCCTAAAGTTAAAAGGATTAGTTAATTCAAAAAAAAGAAAAGGGGGCTAGCACTTGATTTCGTTGCCGAAGCGAATCCCATTCACTCATTTACTCATGGAATGAGTCCGTTGGAAAGTTCAATCAATCTTTTTTTTTGATAGACATTTTTCCTTTTGTCAAGGATCTTTGCCTATTCTACTTTCCTGTCTGGGACTTCGATATACAAAATATATACTACTGTGAAGCATAGATTGCTGTCAACAGAGAATTTTCTTAGTATTTAGGTATTTAGATTCAAAATAAGAAAGGGGCCTATTAAGATAAGAAGTTCTAAAATTAAATTATAAGAACTTATAAAATTTTAAAATAAAATAAGGATTAAGGGATTAAAATAAGGATTAAGGGATTGGTTTGGGTTGCGCTATATCTATCAAAGAGTATACAATAATGATGGATTTGGTGAATCAAATCTATGGTTTAATAATGAACCATGTTAACTTACCATAACAATAACTCAATTCCTATCGAATTCCTATAGGATAGAACGTACACAGGGTGTACCCATTATATATGAATGAAACATATTCATTAACTTAAGCATACTCCCTTTTTTATTTAATGAGTTGATATTAATTGAATATCTTTTTTTTTAAGATTTTTGCAAAGGTTTAATTTACGTTTAATCTATATCGAGTAGACCTTGTCGTTGTGAGAATTCTTAATTCATGAGTTGTAGGGAGGGACTTATGTCACCACAAACAGAAACTAAAGCAGGTGTTGGATTTCAAGCTGGTGTTAAAGATTATAAATTGACTTACTACACCCCGGAATACGAAACCAAGGATACTGATATCTTGGCAGCATTCCGAGTAACTCCTCAGCCCGGGGTTCCGCCTGAAGAAGCAGGGGCTGCAGTGGCTGCGGAATCTTCTACTGGTACATGGACAACTGTTTGGACTGATGGACTTACCAGTCTTGATCGTTACAAAGGACGATGCTATCACATCGAACCCGTTCCTGGGGAAGAGGATCAATATATCTGTTATGTAGCTTATCCATTAGATCTATTTGAAGAGGGTTCTGTTACTAACATGTTTACTTCCATTGTGGGTAACGTATTTGGTTTCAAAGCCCTACGTGCTCTACGTTTGGAGGATCTACGAATTCCTCCTGCTTACGCAAAAACTTTCCATGGTCCGCCTCATGGTATCCAAGTTGAAAGGGATAAGTTGAACAAGTATGGTCGTCCTTTATTGGGATGTACTATTAAACCAAAATTGGGATTATCCGCAAAAAATTACGGTAGAGCATGTTATGAGTGTCTACGCGGTGGACTTGATTTTACCAAAGATGATGAAAACGTAAACTCACAACCATTTATGCGCTGGAGAGACCGTTTTGTCTTTGTTGCCGAAGCAATTTATAAAGCACAAGCAGAAACCGGCGAAATCAAGGGGCATTACTTGAATGCGACTGCAGGTACATGCGAAGAAATGATTAAGAGAGCTGTATTTGCGAGGGAATTAGGGGTTCCAATTATAATGCATGACTACTTAACTGGAGGATTCACCGCAAATACTAGTTTGTCTAATTATTGCCGCGACAACGGCCTACTTCTTCACATTCACCGAGCAATGCATGCAGTTATTGATAGACAGAAAAATCATGGTATGCATTTCCGTGTATTAGCTAAAGCATTGCGTATGTCTGGGGGAGATCATATCCACTCCGGTACAGTAGTAGGTAAGTTAGAAGGGGAACGCGAAATGACTTTAGGTTTTGTTGATTTATTGCGCGATGATTATATTGAAAAAGATCGTTCTCGCGGTATCTTTTTCACCCAGGACTGGGTATCCATGCCAGGTGTTATACCGGTAGCTTCAGGGGGTATTCATGTTTGGCATATGCCAGCTCTGACCGAAATCTTTGGAGACGATTCCGTATTACAATTTGGTGGAGGAACTTTAGGACATCCTTGGGGGAATGCACCAGGTGCAGCAGCTAATCGGGTGGCTTTAGAAGCCTGTGTACAAGCTCGTAACGAAGGGCGCGATCTTGCTCGTGAAGGTAATGAAATTATCCGAGCAGCTTGCAAATGGAGTCCTGAACTAGCTGCAGCTTGTGAAGTATGGAAAGCGATCACATTCGACTTCAAGCCGGTAGATACCATCGATTAAGTAGATAAAAATAGATATAAAGATAAAGAAGATTTAAATAAAAAAAGCGAAATAGAAAGAGCAAAAATAAGTTACGAAATGCAGTAATTCTTCTTTAATCTTCTAATTGATTGCAATTAAATTCGGCTCGATCTTTTTTACAAAAAGATCGAGCTGAATTTAAATATATCTTGATACGATCATGAGACTTGACAAATTGAGATTCTTCTATTCTATTGAGATTCTTCTATTCTATATATCTAGAATATAGAAAGGTATAATACAATAAACAAAAAACAAATACAAATCAAAATATAGTATTATCATACGATAATGGAATCAAATACGCAGTATTTACAGAAAAGAGTCTTCGTTTATTGGGAAAGAATCAATATACTTTTAATGTCGAATCGGGATTCACTAAGACAGAAATAAAGCATTGGGTCGAGCTCTTCTTTGGTGTTAAGGTAGTAGCTGTGAATAGCCATCGACTACCCCGAAAGGGTAGAAGAATGGGACCTATTCTGGGACGTACAATGCATTACAGACGTATGATCATTACCCTTCAACTGGATATTCTATTGCACTTCTACTTTTTAAATTCAAGGGTATTCTGAAAGAAATATTTCTTTCATTTTATCGCTTTCTTTTGAATCCAATTTCAAGTTGGATTAGAAAGATAGAAAGGCCATGAGAATGGAAAAAGAAAAATTAAATTATCCATTCCATTCATTTTTTTATAGATATAGAATACTTATAGATATAGAATACTTTAGAATACTAACTAAAGTATTCTATAAAAAATCTTTATTTTGTAAACTCAAAAATACAATAGTCAATATTCCTTATAATAGATATACTTAATTATATCTTAAGAATCTTAAGATATATTTTGAATAGATAGAAATAGTTAATTGGAATTGAGACACCTATTCTATGACAGATTTAAACTTACCCTCTATTTTCGTGCCTTTAGTAGGCTTAGTATTTCCGGCAATTGCAATGGCTTCTTTATTTCTTTATGTGCAGAAAAATAAGATTGTCTAGAACCGACGGGGCCTAATTTGCTCAATGTATTTCCAGGATCATAATACAGATATTTTTTAGTGTAAGTAATATATTAATATGATAGGGTATGTAGCTCTTTCTACACACAAATGAAAAACGTCTATGGATGCAGATATAGGCTACGAACATAAATGCATACATATGCGTAGCCGAGTATAGCGAGTTTTTTTAATTTTAAGCGGATCCAGGAATTTTTTTTTTGAATAGAAAGTCAATGTATCTAACCAATTATTTCACAGGAGTCCTAGCTATTATTTCACAGGAGTCCTGGCTGCTGAAGGTGATTTCAGAATCAAAACAAAAAAAGTAAAGTCAAAATCATTTAGCTTATTCTCTCAATTTCAATTAACCACTGCTGGATTTAGTATATCTAATATGAATTGGCGATCAGAACACATATGGATAGAACTTCTAAAGGGTTCTCGAAAAAGAGGTAATTTTTTCTGGGCCTGTATTCTTTTTCTAGGTTCATTAGGATTCTTAGCGGTTGGGGCTTCCAGTTATCTTGGTAAGAATATGATATCCCTACTTCCATCTCAACAAATTCTTTTTTTTCCACAGGGGGTCGTGATGTCTTTCTACGGAATTGCGGGTCTTTTCATTAGCTCCTATTTGTGGTGCACTATTTTGTGGAATGTAGGCAGTGGTTATGACCGATTTGATAGAAAAGAGGGAATAGTGTGCATTTTTCGTTGGGGATTCCCTGGAATAAAACGTCGCATCTTCCTTCGATTCCTTGTGCGGGATATCCAATCAATTAGAATTCAGATTAAAGAGGGTCTTTATCCTCGTCGTATCCTTTATATGGAAATACGTGGCCAGGGGGTCATTCCCTTGACTCGTACTGATGAGAAGTTTTTTACTCCACGAGAAATTGAACAAAAAGCTGCCGAATTGGCCTATTTCTTGCGCGTACCAATTGAAGTATTTTGAGTACCAATTGTAATTTTAAAAATTCTAAGGGTATTTTGAGTATTTATCTAAAGGAAGGAACAACCGAAGATAAGAGAAAATTGTTTCAAATTTGTTTTGTCCAAGTGAGATATATGGCATAATATTCTTCCCTTTTCATATGAAGGGAAGGGGCTTTTTTTTTATTCTATTTCTCTATTCCACTTCATTTAGATCTAAGAAAGAACCCAATATAATGAAATTCTACTAGTATACAAAAAGATAAATAGATATAAACACAAGGTCTCAAACCTTGTTATAGAATGCTTCAAAGATCAAAGAAAAGAAATATCATATAGAGTCAGCGAATGAAGCGGATTCATTAACAACTCAATTTACAGATCAAAAATGAAAAAAAAGAAAGCATTGCCTTCTTTCCTATATCTTGTATTTATCGTACTTTTGCCCTGGGTAGTCTCTTTCTCTTTTAAAAAATGTCTTGAACTTGGGATTAAGAATTGGTGGAATACCAGGCAACCTGAAACTCTCTTAACGGATATTCAAGAGAAAAGGATTCTAGAAGGATTCATAGAATTAGAAGAGCTTTTTCTCTTGGACGAAATGATAAAAGAGAAACCGAAGACACATGTACAAAACCCTCCTATAGGAATACACAAGGAAATAATACAATTGGCCAAAATAGATAATGAGGACCATCTCCATATCATTTTGCATTTCTCAACAAATATAATCTGTTTGGCTATTCTAAGTGGTTCTTTTTTTATGGGTAAAGAGGAACTTGTCATTTTGAATTCTTGGGCTCAGGAATTCCTCTATAACTTAAATGACTCAATAAAAGCTTTTTTTATTCTTTTAGTTACGGATTTTTTTGTTGGATTTCACTCTACCCGCGGTTGGGAACTACTAATTCGTTGGGTCTACAACGATCTTGGGTGGGCTCCTAACGAGTTAATTTTCACTATTTTTGTTTGTAGTTTTCCTGTGATTCTAGACACGTGTTTGAAATTTTGGGTCTTTTTTTGTTTAAACCGCCTATCTCCTTCGCTTGTAGTCATTTATCATTCAATTAGTGAAGCATAATTGGATTTCTTAATATTAATCAAATTAGCATTTTTCTTCCTTTAGAAAGAAAGCCCTTTTCTTTTTTAGCAAAATTCTTTCTATTTCTACCTGCTCAAGGTATTCATCATTCCAGTACAACTGTTGCAGTAGAATGACAACAGACTCGTGTATAGGGAACTAGATTAACTTAGCTACCTATCTAATTTATTGTAGAAACTTCGGGATGCGCGATTGGAAATGGAAAATAGAAATACTTTTTCTTGGGTAAAGGAACAGATGATTCGATCGATTTCTGTATCGATCATGATATACGTAATAACTCGGACGTCTATTTCAAATGCATATCCCATTTTTGCGCAGCAGGGTTATGAAAACCCGCGGGAAGCAACTGGACGAATTGTATGTGCCAACTGCCATTTAGCTAATAAGCCCGTGGATATTGAAGTTCCCCAAGCTGTCCTTCCCGATACTGTATTTGAAGCAGTTCTTCGAATCCCTTATGATATGCAGCTGAAACAAGTTCTTGCTAATGGAAAAAAGGGAGGGTTGAATGTGGGTGCTGTTCTTATTTTGCCGGAGGGATTCGAATTAGCGCCGCCCGACCGTATTTCTCCTGAGTTGAAAGAAAAGATAGGGAATATCTCTTTTCAGAGTTATCGTCCCAATAAAAAAAATATTCTTGTGATAGGCCCTGTTCCCGGTAAGAAATATAGTGAAATTGTCTTTCCCATTCTTTCCCCCGATCCCGCTACAAAAAAAGACGTCCATTTCTTAAAATATCCCATATATGTAGGGGGAAACCGAGGAAGGGGACAGATTTATCCTGATGGTAGCAAGAGTAACAATACAGTTTATAATGCTACGTCATCGGGTATAGTCAAAAAAATACTACGTAAAGAAAAGGGGGGATATGAAATATCCATAGTTGATGCGTCGGATGGGCGCCAAGTAATTGATATTATACCTCCCGGGCCAGAACTTCTTGTTTCTGAGGGGGAATCAATCAAGCTTGATCAACCGTTAACAAGCAATCCTAATGTGGGAGGCTTTGGGCAGGGGGATGCAGAAATAGTGCTTCAGGATCCATTGCGCGTCCAAGGCCTTTTGTTCTTTTTCGCATCTGTTATTTTAGCACAAGTCTTTTTGGTTCTCAAAAAGAAACAGTTTGAAAAGGTTCAATTGTACGAAATGAATTTTTAGATCCCGGGATTTCTTACCATTAAGTTAAGTTGGTAAAAAGTCTGTATTTCTGGAATTCCGTATTTCTATCTCATGCAAAAGAACAGAATCCAAGGCAGAGGCGAGAACAATAAAAGGAACAATTCCTTTTAGGAGGAAGTGCAGGTCTTCGTAATCCTCTATTGGGCACAAGAAAAAGGCTTTTTTGCTTTTTTCTTGTGCCCATTTTTATTGTATCGAAGTAAGAACCTTTTTTCTTCTTATTTGTTTTGTCAAAGATTACTATTTATCCTTTATTAGGGTCTGTCTCTTGGACTTCCTTTACTTAGGTTCGGCCGCGGTGGTGGACAAACAGAGGGAAAGAAAGTATGGCGGGGACAAATTTCTTGTGAGGAAATAGAATTGCTTCACTTTTTCAATTAAGTTCAACTTCGAACTTACAGAAATTTTGTAAAAAAAAGTATACCTTTCCTTTGAAGAGTGGTTTTTTTAGGCTAATGGAGTAGTTTTGATTAAGGTTTTATTAGTTTATTACTCTAAACTAAATCAAAGATTTGCAGGATACTTCCTTCACTAAATCAAAGATTTGCAGGATACTTCCTTCGTGGAATAAAATATTGGATCCTCAATTGATCCCCTCTTTGTTGTTGCTTCATAAGAGTATTGTAGATTATGGAATAAATTAAAATCGCGTTAGCGTTATAAGAATTTCGCGGGTCCTTTCCGCTCTAATCAGATAAAGGGGGTAAGGACCCGCTAAGCTCCTACTTTTTCATGTTTACAATCCGGCTCCTCCGATTACTATAGAGATGAACCCAATCCAGAATAAGAACCGTAAAAGAAAACACCTATTAAACCAATCACAAGAATACCGGTTACAGTACCTATCAGCCAAAGAGGAATTCTTCCAGTAGTATCGGCCATTTCCCCTACTTTCCTCCACATTTTCTCAATTGGTCATGCTAGAGACAAAAACAGTCATGGATAGTTATAAGGATGGTACACTTCCAAATGGGATAAGAGAGTTCTTACTACTCTCTTCTCTACCTTTCTCTCAATTGAAGAAGTAATTGGAAAATAAAACAGCAAGTACAAAAATGAGTAATAAACCCCAGTATAGACTGGTACGATTCAATTCAACATTTTGTTCATTCGGGTTTGATTGTGTCATAGTTCTTTAGTTGGAATTTTTTTATCGTTGGATGAACTGCATTGCTGATATTGATCCCAAGAAAAAAACCGTGGGTACAGCTAATCCATGAACAGCCAGCCATCGCACTGTAAAAATAGGATAGGTTCGATCTATGGTCATTGGGGGCCTCCTAAAAGGATCTACTAAATTCATCTAGTTGTTCTAAAGAATCAAAACGGTCGGTTATTAATGGAATTCCTTGTCGGCTTTCCGTGAAATATTCGTTTGGCCGAGGACTTCCAAACACGTCATAAGCTAAACCCGTACTGACAAATAACCAACCCGCAATGAATAGGGAAGGTATAGTAATGCTATGAATAACCCAGTATCGAATACTGGTAATAATATCAGCAAAAGAACGTTCTCCCGTGCTTCCAGACATGCTGAGCTCCCCAAATTTTTGTACATTCAAAAAAGGAATTGATTCCGTAAAAGATGGGATCGACCAGTAAATAGAAAATTACTGATATTTCATCCTTGTGAGATTGTCAATTTTGTACCAAAGGTGTATTTTGAGTATACCAAATTAGTATAGCTATCCTTCCTATGGCACAGCAATCCAGTTTGGCTTGGTCCCGAAACACAATTCCCTTTTTTTCTTCTTTGTTCCTTGTCTCTAGAGAAACTACATGTTATTCAAGGCATCAATAGAAACCCCAATTTTTTGGGGTCCTACTTATTTTCATTGTCGTAGAATAATTGAATTTTGAATAGCGACCAAGATCTTGGGAAAACCTAAGTTAATGATCAATAGGTTTGGATAAAGAATTTAGGAAGGATATTCTCATATTGACGCAATATATTGAAAAAGAAATAATCTGAAATATTAAGAACTTTTTTCTAATTCCATTTTCATTTTTCAATGGGTTTAGATGATCTAGTTCTTAATATTTTTACTTTACTTCACTCACAATATTAGTACTTTACTTAACTTACAGATTCCACACTCACAGATTCCACAATAAATCTCTTGATTCGGAATTAGGAACTTATGTGCCATCTGATGAATCGATTTTCTTTTACACTTCTGTATTTCGCTCTATTTTGTTTTTTAGTATTATCTAAAATAACCGATGAATTATGAATTTTCCATAACTTAGGTAAGTGCTTTACCAACATATGTAGTGTAGGAAAAAAAATGGAATTTAACCCCTTCATGCTTACTATAACTAGTTATTTCGGTTTTCTACTGGCTGCTTTAACTATAACCCCAGCTCTATTTATTGGCTTGAACAAGATACGTCTTATTTGAAATGATTTGAATGAATAAGGCAGAAAATACAAATCTTTCTTTTTGGTTCCCGGTATTATAGGACTCTTTTCCACACTAATTACCAATTCTTTTCTTGGTCATTGAGATTCGTGGATAATTTAGACTATTATTTAGAGATAGATCGTACCTCTTTTTTATTCCCTCGAACAAATCGAAATGATTGAAGTTTTTCTATTTGGAATCGTCTTAGGCCTAATTCCTATTACTTTAGCGGGATTATTCGTGACTGCGTATTTGCAATACAGGCGGGGGGATCAGTTGGATCTTTGATTGAGTAATATATATTTTTTTTTGATTGACCTCCTCCAGACCAGAGAGGAGGTCAAATTGGGGTTGTAATTCGACTTTGTTTTTTTAAGTTATTTTAATCTGTTTCGACATAAGATAGATGGAATCACGCTCTGTAGGATTTGAACCTACGACATCGGGTTTTGGAGACCCGCGTTCTACCAAACTGAACTAAGAGCGCTTTCAAAAAGAAAATACTTTTCTACTCCTAACGTGTCTCACGTACGTATAGTATCCACAAATTCAAGTTATATCCCCATCTCCCCGCTACTGCCCATAAAGAAGAGAGAAGTAATAGGTAGGGATGACAGGATTTGAACCTGTGACATTTTGTACCCAAAACAAACGCGCTACCAAGCTGCGCTACATCCCTTTTCCAAATTGTTGTACAATGCCATTGTACACAATTCCTTATCTTGTTTTCCACATCGTAATTTTCTTCTATTTCTCTATCTATATAGAACTTTCTTGTCATTTCTTGTTTTTGGTCTCATATAATTATAATCAAGGAAGGGTATATATCTAAAATCCAGTTGAATTTCAACTAAAAAAGAAAGATTACTATTCCTTAGTAATGTATAGGAAGAAGGGGTCATCTTTTTATTTTTTAGGGATAGGCAAATCTCGTCTATATGGTTCATTCTATATATATATAGAATATTTATTCTGTTTTTTAGTTAGGAATCTCGCCTAAAGAAATACAAACGATCTAAGAGTATCTGATCATATATGTATTCCAATAAGGAAGGAGGATTTTCAATGCGGGATATAAAAACATACCTCTCTGTAGCACCCGTGCTAAGTACTCTATGGTTTGGGGCTTTAGCAGGTTTATTGATAGAAATTAATCGTTTATTCCCAGATGCTTTGTCATTCCCTTTTTTTTAATTCTAGTTATTCCTGTGCGAGATATAGAATTATTCGTGACATGGCGAAAATTTTTCTTCAATCCTTTTTTAGTATACGAAGCAAAAAGAAAGAAAAAATGGATTGGGTTGAATCTAAGAGTCATGAAAAATTTGGTAAATCTCATTTTGGAAGAAAACATCAATTTAATTAAAAGCCGTATCCAAGCTAAGTCAGGCCTCCCAAATCCGAGCATAGAAAGAGGCTAGAGCCAGGCTTGCTAAGGATTTCGAAGCAAAATCCTTGCTAATTCGACAAAGATTGTATTCTTTAATTATTTCTTCATTTTTTATTACTTAATTTACAAATTTCAAAAATTTTGTATTCTATTGGATTTTATTCTTCTTTTTCGGATCCAATTCCAATATAGAAGAATAAAAGAACATGTATAAGAATTAAGTTAAGTTGATCCAAAAAGGAAAGGAGGTTCATGGGCAAGGGCAAAGATGTTAGAATCAGAGTGATTTTGGAATGTATCAGTTGTGTTCGAAAGGGTACCAATAAGGAATCGATGGGGATTTCCAGATATAGTACTCAAAAGAATCGCCACAATACACCCCGACACTTAGAATTAAGAAAATTTTGTCGTTATTGCCGCAAGCATACGACTCATAATGAAATAAAGAAATAGGAGCATCCTATTTTTGATTTTTCTAAATCTAAAGAACAGAAAGAGTAAGAACTTCTTATTTTCTTATTTATTTTCTTATTTAATATATAGAACATAGATAGAATACAAAATACAAATCATCTGATTTTAGGTAGATATTATTTCATATGTATAGAGGTTTTTTTATATTTTTATATATAGTATATAAATCAAATAATATATGGACCAAAGAAAGACTACTTCTTTTGGATCTAAAATTAATAAAATAAAGAAATCCATTTTTTTGAATTTTTAAATAAGGAATAAATCATGTATATATCTAAACAACCTTTTCGTAAATCTAAGCAACCTTTTCGTAAATCCAAACAAACTTTTCATAAATCCAAGCAACCTTTTCGTAAATTCAAACAACCTTTTCGTAAATCCAAACAACCTTTTCGTAAGCGTTCCCGAATTGGTCCAGGGGATCGAATTGATTATAGAAACATGAGTTTAATTAATCGATTTATTAGTGAACAAGGAAAAATATTATCCAGACGAATAAATAGATTAACCTTGAAACAACAAAGATTAATTACTCTTGCTATAAAACAGGCTCGTATTTTATCTTTCTTACCATTTCGTAACTATGAGAATGAGAAGCAATTTCAAGCCCAGTCAATTTCAATAATTACTGGTCCTAGACACAGAAAAAATAGAAATATTCCTCAATTAACACAAAAGTTCAATTCCAATCGAAATTTAAGAAACTCCAACCAGAATTTAAGAAACAACAATCGGAGCTTAAGTTCCGATTGTTGATGTTTTATTCAAAAGGGTCAGACTCATATATAAATAAAGTAATCCAGTTTAGATTCTTGTGTTTGTTCTAAGAAAGAAAGAAAAATGGGAAAAAAGAAATAGTTTTTTTATTTATTGCAACATGCTCGTTGATTCCTACCACTTAATCTTAATTTATTGTATCTTCCCGGAGTTCCCTCTCCGGGAATTTGGTTTTAATTATTCCTGTATATTACTTTTTTATCCTTTTAATTGATGGTCTTTATTTTATTGGAAATCGTGTAAAGATTATTTGGATTTAATACAGCTACTTGTGCAAGCATTTTACGATTAAGAATCAATTCCTTTTTGTACAGATTGTGTATTAATTTACTATAACTATCGAATACTTTATATATACGTGTTGCTGCGTTTATCCGAGTGATCCACAAACGACGAAAATCCCTCTTTTGCCTGCCTCTATCTCGATGAGACGAAACAAAAGCTCTTCTTACTTGTTGAGTAATCATTCGATTAAGTCTTAAATGAGCCCCTCTAAAGTTTGAGGCAAATGAACGCATTTTTGTTCGTCGTCTCCGAGCTATATATCCTCGCGGAACTCTGGTCATTGAATCAAATTAACTTTAATGAATAACTAATGATTTCTCTTCTTTTAACCGCTCTTTTCCCATTAATAACAAAACGGATTATTCCGATATATAAAATATTAATTCCAATGGCTTTTGCTACTATAACCTTCCCAACCACGATTTTTTATTCTACCCCCTTCAGTTATTTCGCATAGAAATAACAAATTCTAACGATACTAAAAAAACAGTGGGTTCCATCGTTTCTATGGTTCCCTTTTAAACGGCGAGGCCCTCTCTATACACCGGAGCCCTTTCTTTTATCAAAAGATATTGTGAACTTGTATAATTCACATTCTTTGGCTCTACCTATATAGAGTAAATAGCTCTTTTCACAATAAATAAGAGTTATTCATACAGTGACGGTATTTAATTATGAAAGTTGGCTAAGTAACTGACCCTTTAGTCCGTTCTTTTAAGATAAAGGAGCATAAGCCTTTTCTTTTTATTACAATTTCCTCCGCTTAATGGATAACCATTTGTTACCAATGGGGGGATTGCTTCTTCCAATCTAGATGATTGGATTTGCACCAAAGAAAACCATAAATTCCATATACCGTAGAAATCTAGGATAGAGAAGCTCTATCCTATTCATTGGTACCGATCATGGATACTTCCAAATTTGTCTTATTTGTTTGAACTCATGATCTGAACGAGTCGCACATACACCCTAGCACATGTTCCTCGACGCTGAGGACATCCCTTAAGCGCGGGCGTTTTTCTAGCATTTCGTATTGGCTGTCTTGCATTTCTAATAAGTTGTTTAACCGTTGGCATGTCGTATGTATATAGAAAAAAATGGATTGGTTTAGATCGATCTTAACCTGATGATTCATCATCATGAAGTATTTCTATTTTCTAAAAAATCGCAGAAAACCCGAATTTACGTTTGAAATAAATTTACAAGAAATTTAGCCACTACCAATCCTTAAACATTTCTGGAAACCATACTGGATCAGTATCGCAGTGCTCGTCAATCATTTCATCCCCTACAATATCGACAAGTCCATAAGCTTTGGCTTCGTCTGCTGACATAAAAACATCCCTTTCCATGTCTTCGGATACAACCCAAAAAGGCTTGCCTGTTCTTAGTGCATAAACCCTTGTGATCATTTCGCGAACTTTGTGTAACTCTTCCACTTCTAGTAAAAATTCTGGTGTCCTTGCCCGATAATAAGCACTAGCAGGTTGGTGAAGCATAATTCTAGCGTGAGGGAATGCTATACGCTTAGTAGGTTCTCCTCCAAGCAGAATGAAGGAAGCCATGGACGCGGCTATTCCGAGGCATATTGTATATATATCTGGTGTCACCGTTTGCATCGTATCAAAAATAGCCATTCCTGAGATTAGCCATCCCCCAGGGGAGTTTATAAACAAAAAAATATCGCTAATTCCATCTTCTATACTGAGATATACCATGAGACCTGTAATATGATTCGTGATCTCGCAACGAATCTCTTGACCTAAAAAAAGTGTCCTTTCTCGATACATAACATTGTATAAGTCAACCCAAGTCGCTTCTTCATCTCCGGGAATTCGGTAAGGTACTTTTGGAACACCAATGGGCATATTAGATTAATATTATTAAATTTAAGTAAGAAAACTACACTTTAATATGGAAACTTAAGAATGGAAGAGAAAGAAAGAATCTGAAGTTTATTATCTTCATTTTTGTCTTATTCTATAAGAATACTATAGATTCTATTAATACATAGATTGAAATGATACCTAGATTCAAAAATTATACATATAAGGAAGGTAAGACAGATTGAATAAAGAAAAAGGAATCCGTGATTCGAATGATAAACAAAGAGGGATTAGGGACCTATTCTTCGTTTTTTGAAATAGCCCAAGTTACCCATTGCATATTGGTACTTATCGAGTATAGAATAGATCTGCTTCTCTTTCTTCTTACAAACAGAATTGGCTTCTTATTTTTAATGGAATGAAATAAATATTCACGCTTTCTGACACAGAATCCCCTAAAAGGGTTAGGTACATAGGATATGGATAGTCTTTTCCAATGCGATAAAATAAAACGACATCGTGTCTATTTTTCTTTGCTAAATAAAGGGGTATTTCCATGGGTTTGCCTTGGTATCGTGTTCATACTGTGGTATTGAATGATCCGGGTCGATTGCTTTCGGTGCATATAATGCATACAGCTCTAGTTTCTGGTTGGGCTGGCTCGATGGCTTTATACGAATTAGCGGTTTTTGATCCCTCTGATCCTGTTCTGGATCCAATGTGGAGACAGGGTATGTTCGTCATCCCCTTCATGACTCGTTTAGGAATAACCAATTCATGGGGTGGTTGGAGTATTTCAGGAGGAACTATAACAAATCCGGGTATTTGGAGTTATGAAGGTGTGGCAGGTGCACATATTGTGTTTTCTGGCTTGTGTTTCTTGGCAGCTATCTGGCATTGGGTATATTGGGACCTAGAAATATTCTGTGATGAGCGGACGGGCAAACCCTCTTTGGATTTGCCCAAGATCTTTGGAATTCATTTATTTCTTGCAGGGGTGGCTTGTTTTGGCTTTGGTGCATTTCATGTAACTGGTTTGTATGGTCCTGGGATATGGGTATCCGATCCTTATGGACTAACTGGAAAAGTACAAGCTGTAAATCCTGCGTGGGGTGCAGAAGGTTTTGATCCTTTCGTTCCGGGAGGAATAGCTTCGCATCATATTGCTGCGGGTACATTGGGCATATTAGCGGGCCTATTCCATCTTAGTGTCCGCCCGCCTCAACGTCTATACAAAGGATTGCGTATGGGCAATATTGAAACTGTACTTTCCAGTAGTATCGCTGCTGTTTTTTTTGCAGCTTTCGTAGTTGCCGGAACTATGTGGTATGGGTCGGCAACTACCCCAATCGAATTATTTGGGCCTACTCGTTATCAGTGGGATCAGGGATACTTTCAGCAAGAAATATATCGAAGAGTTAGCGATGGGTTAGCCGAAAATCTTAGTTTATCAGAAGCTTGGTCTAAAATTCCCGAAAAATTAGCTTTTTATGATTATATTGGTAATAATCCGGCAAAGGGAGGATTATTCAGAGCAGGCTCAATGGACAATGGGGATGGAATAGCTGTTGGATGGTTAGGACATCCCGTCTTTAGAGATAAAGAAGGGCGCGAGCTTTTTGTACGTCGTATGCCTACTTTTTTTGAAACATTTCCGGTAGTTTTGGTAGATGAAGAGGGAATTGTGAGAGCAGACGTTCCTTTTAGAAGAGCAGAATCCAAATATAGCGTTGAACAAGTAGGCGTAACGGTGGAGTTCTATGGTGGCGAACTTAATGGAGTAAGTTATTCTGATCCTGCTACTGTAAAAAAATATGCGAGGCGTGCCCAATTAGGAGAAATTTTTGAATTAGATCGAGCTACTTTGAAATCAGATGGTGTTTTTCGGAGCAGTCCAAGGGGTTGGTTCACTTTTGGTCATGCTACTTTTGCTTTGCTCTTCTTTTTCGGACACATTTGGCATGGGGCTCGAACCTTATTCCGAGATGTTTTTGCTGGTATTGATCCAGACTTGGATGCTCAAGTGGAATTTGGAACATTCCAAAAAGTTGGGGATCCAACTACAAGGAGACAGACAGTCTGATACCGCATTGCTATGGTATTTTTAACCTCTCTTTTTTGATTTGACATGGGAAACATCTCCTGTCCTTTCTTTGACTCTTTTTCTTTTTTATATGGGAAATGATCCCAAATGACAAGTGAATAGGTGTGGAAGTTATAATTGTAAATAAACCACGATCGAATCTATGGAAGCATTGGTTTATACGTTCCTTTTAGTTTCGACTTTAGGGATAATTTTTTTCGCTATCTTCTTCCGAGAACCACCTAAGGTTCCGACTAAAAAATGAAATAATTTAATTGAAGTAAGAAGTCTCCCAGATGGGAGACTTCTTACTTCAATTAGTCCCCATGTTCTTCGAATGGATCTCTTAATTGTTGAGAGGGTTGCCCAAACGCGGTATATAAGGCATACCCAGTAAAGCTTACAAGTAAACCAGATATGGAGATGGCGACTAAAGTTGCTGTTTCCATTTTTCTAGAATTTCAAGATTACAATGGATCTATGAAAAGATCGTGTATTTACAACTACAACGGAATAGTATACAAAGTCAACACCAATGATTAAATAGAATTTATGGCTACACAAACCGTTGAAGATAGTTCTAGACCTAGGCCAAAACGAACTGGCGCAGGTAGTTTATTGAAACCCTTGAATTCGGAATATGGGAAAGTAGCTCCGGGTTGGGGGACTACTCCTTTTATGGGGGTTGCAATGGCTTTATTCGCGATATTCCTATCTATCATTTTAGAAATTTATAATTCTTCTGTTTTACTGGACGGAATTTTAATGAATTAGGTTTCTACTAACTAAAACTATGAAGTCATAGTTTTTCCATCCAAAAAGGTCCTTTCTGCTTTAAGTTCCACATTTCTATACATTCTGGTAGTTCGACCGTGGATTTTTTGGTTTTGGTATCTCTGGAATATGAGTGTGTGACTTGTTAGAATTGATCCTATTGATAATGCATAGAAAAGGCCTGTTCTCTCTATCAAGATGATTCTAATTCGTCGGATATTATATTATTTATTCTAGTATCTGGAACACGAAATACATAGAGTGGATCAAGAAAAAAAAATGGAACTATGATTCATACTCACTATTTAGACCTCGCAACCGGACTGAAAAAAAAAAAATTGCAAGTAGTTCTTAAAAAAAAAAAAAAGAATTTTTCTTCCTTCCGATTTTTTTTGCCCAAAAGACAACTTTTTTTTCCCTCGCTTTTGTCGAGTCATTACACCAATTCAATAAATGATTATCAAGCGGTTCTTATTCGAAGAACCCTTGCCTTTTGGTTAGCTTGAGACTCAATCATCGTGGCTCTAGTATGAATCTAAGGTTTTAATTGAACTAATTCATAGGATCACAACAAGATAATTTCTATTAGAAAACTACTATAATTTTTATTTATTTACTAGTAAATAAATAAAATACTAGTAAATAAATAAAAAATAAAATACTAGTAAATAAATAAAATAAATAAAAAATAGGGAAGAGAAAAGTCAAGAGGCTCCTAATGATCAACATAAGGGAAAGACAGATGAGCCAACTTGAGATTTTTTGGCATTATCATCACAAAGAAGAAATTCCGGATTTTTCTTATTTAATATCTTCAAGGCAAATTGATCCAATCCCGTGGCTGATGAAGTTTTGAACTTTTTTTTCTAATATCCTTTGAAAATTTGTGTGTTTCTGCTTGAGCCGTACGAGATGAAATTTTCATATACGGTTCTCGGAGGGGGAGTCAGGCTAGTTACCTATCTCAATAAAGTATATGATTGGTTTGAGGAACGTCTTGAGATTCAGGCAATTGCGGATGATATAACTAGTAAATATGTTCCTCCTCATGTCAACATATTTTATTGTTTAGGGGGAATTACACTTACTTGTTTTTTAGTACAAGTTGCTACTGGTTTTGCTATGACTTTTTACTACCGACCAACCGTTACAGAGGCTTTTTCCTCCGTTCAATATATAATGACGGAGGCCAACTTTGGCTGGTTAATTCGATCAGTTCATCGATGGTCAGCAAGTATGATGGTTCTAATGATGATCCTGCACGTATTTCGCGTGTATCTCACAGGTGGATTTAAAAAACCCCGTGAATTAACTTGGGTCACAGGTGTGGTTTTGGCTGTATTGACTGCATCGTTTGGTGTAACTGGCTATTCTTTACCTTGGGATCAAATCGGTTATTGGGCAGTAAAAATTGTGACAGGTGTACCTGAAGCGATTCCGGTAATAGGATCCCCTTTAGTGGAGTTATTACGTGGAAGTGCTAGTGTGGGGCAATCCACTTTGACTCGTTTTTATAGTTTACATACCTTTGTACTGCCTCTGCTTACTGCCGTATTTATGTTAATGCACTTTCCAATGATACGTAAGCAAGGTATTTCTGGTCCTTTATAGGGAAGGCATATCATAGAAAATTTAAATTCTCATATATCATATCGGGTAGGTTATGGTATTTCATTGCTACAAACATGGGTTATTGTAAAATAAGACATGTCATTTGGATACTTCTCTTCAACTCTGAAGTATTTTGATACAAATAGTTGAAGTTAATTTTACGAAAGAAAATAAGGCGGATTATGGGAGTGTGTGACTTGAATTATTGATTTGGCCATGCAGATAGAGAATTGAATTGGATCTGCCGCATTAGAATTCACGACCAAAGGTGTCTCCGCATCCAATCAACACGTAAGTCCCCTATCTAGCAAGGGTAGGCTGGTTCACTCGAGGAGAATATTTTCTATGATCATACCTCAACCATGTCATCCATGAACAGGCTCCGTAAGATCCCGTAGAGTATAAATGGAATAAGTCATGTGATATGATCCAATTCTATATTTATTACACTTACTTTTTTTATAGTATGGAAATGCATTCATTTTCTTTGCATCGATTTCGATCCGCAATATTATCGGAGTAAAAGAAGGGATCTAAGGAAGAAAGTAGGCTAAAGTTTTTCTTTTTTTATTAGTAACAAGTAAATACTTTGTTTGGTCGTAAGAAACTTGCGATATTGAGGGGATAAACACCAACTAATCAAGAGACAATCCACAAAGCAATTGATCATGATCAAATTTCTAAGCCCACTTGGATATTGAGCATTTACGCATAAGAATAGGATTCTTTTCAATGAGTAGTTATAGGCGAAACTTCGGAAAAGATAATCTCATAAAGCTTTTCTTATCTTGAATCATTGAGTCATTATATAACCTATTCTATTGTGGATCCTCCACGGTCTTATTTCTTTCATTTTTGCTCGAGCCGGATGATGAAAAATTCTCATGTCCGGTTCCTTTGGGGGATGGATCCTAAAGAATTCACCTATCCGAATAACAAAGAAACCTGACTTAAATGATCCTGTATTAAGAGCAAAATTAGCTAAAGGGATGGGACATAATTATTACGGGGAACCGGCATGGCCCAATGATCTTTTATACATTTTTCCAGTAGTAATTCTAGGTACTATTGCATGTAATGTAGGTTTAGCGGTTCTCGAGCCATCAATGATTGGTGAACCGGCGGATCCGTTTGCAACTCCTCTGGAAATATTACCCGAGTGGTACTTCTTTCCTGTATTTCAAATACTTCGTACAGTACCCAATAAGTTATTGGGCGTTCTCTTAATGGTTTCTGTTCCAACAGGCTTATTAACAGTACCCTTTCTAGAGAATGTCAATAAATTCCAAAATCCATTTCGTCGCCCAGTAGCTACGACCGTTTTTTTAATCGGTACTGCAGTAGCTCTTTGGTTAGGTATTGGAGCAACATTACCCATTGATAAATCCTTAACTTTAGGCCTTTTTTAGGGATTTTTCAGGTTGATTCATTCAACCGTCAAGTCCCCTGCATGGGTATCTAGGAAATAGTTACCTCCAAGTGAATCTTCCCTAGATACCTAAAATCTATTTTATTATGATCCATTTCGCGAAAATATAGATTGTGACAAAAATACAAAATTGTTTTTTTTTCTTTTTATTCTAACTCGAAAAAGAAAAAGAGGAAAACAATTAAAGAAAAAGAGGAAAACAATTTTAAAGGATTTAAAGTGAGAACTTGTTCTTCGGTAAATCAATTGGGAGATGCTTCTCTAGAGTAGCCCATATAAGTTTTCTATCTTCCATACGAAAGCTGTCAATTCTCATAAGATCTTCTTCAGTCTTACTCAAAAGGTCCAATAGTGTGTGTATATTGGCCCTTTTGAGACAATTATATGTTCTAGAAGGCAATTCTAATTGATCAATAAAAATATAATTCAATGGAATTCCTTTTTTGTTTTTCTTTAGATTAGTGAATCCTTTTTGAAAGGTTAAAAGGGGTGGAGTAAACCTGGTTTTATTTTCTTCGAAACTAGTGCCTTCTTCCTCCGCGTGTAGAAAAGGAAGAAATAAATCAATCAAATTACGAGAAGCTTCATAAAGGGCTTCTTTAGGGGTTAAACTTCCATTCGTCCATATTTCTAGAAAAAGGATCTCGTGTTTTTCATTTCCATTCCCACAAGAAAAAATACTATAATTCACATTTCGAACAGGCATGGATACAGCATCTATAGGATAACTTCCATCTTGAGAGTTCTTTCTGAGTTCCGTATGATATCCGCGATCTCTCTTTATCTGTAACTCAATACAGAAATCGATAGGGTCTCTCAAGTTAGCTATAGGTTGTGTCGTATCAACCATTTCTACGGAAGGGGGTAAGATTATATCTTGAGCGGTTATGTATCTAGGACCTTTGACGCAAATTGATGCGTCTCTAACTCCATAGAGATTACTTCTCAATACAATTTCTTTCAAATTTAGTAAAATTTCTTGTACGGATTCTTCAATACCTACTATTGTAGAATATTCGTGCGGCACGTTCCCAAATTTTGCGCGTGTGATACACGTTCCTTCGATTTCTCCAAGTAAAGCTCTTCGCAAGGCAATACCGACAGTATCTGCTTGACCTTTTCTAAGTGGAGACAGAATGAAACGACCATAATAAAGACGTTTACTATCTACTCTTGATTCAACACACTTCCACTGTAGTGTTTGGGTGGATCCTGTTACCTCCTCTCGAACCATAATAGACTAGTATTTATTTGATTATTGACTCATTTATTTCTCTTGAAAGCAGTTTCATTCTTTTACAGACGTCTTTTTTTAGGAGGTCGACACCCATTATGCGGCATAGGTGTTACATCGCGTATACAACTTAACCGTACACCACTTTTAGCAATGGCTCGTAATGCGGCATCTCTTCCGCTACCAGCCCCTTTTACCATAACTTCTGCTCGTTGCAAACCCACTGTACGAATAGCATCTACTGCTGTTCTTTGACCGGCATAGGGTGATGCTTTTCTTGAGCTTTTGAATCCACAAGTACCTGCGGAGGACCAGAAAACCACCCGACCTTGTGGGTCTGTAACAGTTATAATGGTATTGTTGAAACTGGCTTGAACATGAATAACTCCTTTTGTTATTCTACGTGCACTCTTGCGTAAACTAAAACGGGCATTCCTACGCAAACCAATACGCACTTTCTTACGTGAACCTATTTTTGGTATAGCTTTTGTCATATTTTATTATCTCATAAATATGAGTTAGAAATAACAAAAAGAAAAAAAATACAAAGATATCCGTTTCAGGGTTAAATATATCCTTTACTTTAATTTTTTTTTTATTTGGACATTTCTGTGGGTACTTTTTTTACTTTTTAGAAAGGAAAGCTCCTTTTTCGAAAGATTACCCCTGTCTTTGTTTATGCTTCGGATTGGAACAAATGACTCTAATTCGCCCACGCCTACGAATCAGTCGACATTTTGTACAAATTTTACGAACGGAAGCTCTTATTTTCATATTTAGGTATTCCTTTCTTAAACTATGAATTTACTCTTTTGGAAAAAAAAAAATAAGCAGCCTCTTCACTTAAATTTTGAAATTTGGAATTTATTATCCTATAAAAACTTAATCCTTTGAATCTTTGGTATCCTTCAAATCTTCAGTATCCTTCGAGTCTTCAGTACGCTTCGAATCCTTATGGGGAAGTCTATAAATTATACGTCCCTTGCTTGAATCATAACGACTTACTTCAATTTTGACCCTATCCCCCATCAGTATTCGTATAGAACTGGATCGGATTTTTCCTGAAATATAGCCCAGGATGATGGTGTCATTCTCTAAGCGAACTCGGAACATTCCGTTGGGTAGGGCTTCCGTAACTAAACCTTCGAAAGTAACTTTTGCTTCTCTCGGGTTTTTTTTTTCTCTCCTATTTTTTTTTTCTGTCATATTTTTCTCCTATTTTTCTATTTTTATTTTCAAAATAGGAAGTTCGAGATAGAATTTGGGTACTGTAGGCGGGGCCATTACCATATATAACATAAGACTTCTCCCCCAATTCTATTTAGTCGAGCTTCTCGATCTGTCATTATACCTTTAGAAGTAGAAAGAATAGCAATTCCCATTCCGCCCAAAACTTTAGGAATTCCTTGATAGTTAGCATAAATTCGTAAGCCAGGTCGGCTGATACGCTTTAAAAAGGTTCTAGTTCTATATATTCCCTTTCTAGTTTTTTTCTTTTGATGTCGCAAAGTTGAAACCAAGAAATATCTGTTACTTTCTTGATGTTTCCGAACACTTTCAATAAAACCCTCTCGTAGAAGTATTTTAACAATGTTTTCGGTAATATTTGTAGATATTACTCGAACAGTTCCTTTTTTACTCATGTCTGCGTTTCTTATAGAAGTTAGTAAATCAGCAATAGTGTCCTTGCCCATAAGACTCTAATTCTAGGTTCCTCCTAATTTTTAGATAATCAACATGTTTTTCCTTTTCTTTTAATTTTGGATTTTAAAGCATATACGTAAAACAAAATCTACTAATTTTTTCTTTGATCTATATCTCGTCTACTAGTATTTATAATACTTCAGGAGCTAGTGAAACTATTTTAGTAAAATTCAATTCTCTCAATTCCTCGGCAATCGCGCCAAAAACTCGAGTTCCTTTTGGATTTCCTTTTTGATCAATGATAACTGCTGCATTGTCATCATAGCGTATTATTAGACCGTCTTCACATTTGAATTCTTTACATGTACGTACAATTACAGCTCGAATTACTTCGGATCTTTCTAGAGGCATTTGGGGCACTGCGTCTTTGATTACAGCAACAATAACATCACCAATACGAGCATATCGCTGATTACCAGCAGCGCCTATGACTCGAATACACATCAATTTTCGAGCTCCACTGTTATCCGCTACATTTAAAAGGGTCTGGGGTTGAATCATATTATTTGGATTTCAATTTGTTATTTCATTCACTGTAAATGGATGAAAGAAATATTGTCTTTCCAGAAGGAAAAACCTGGGTTTTTTTATCTTCAATACTCCTTTTTTTTATATTCAATACTCCTTTTTGGGGTTCTATATCTCTAATTTAAGAAATTGACTTCGTATGGGCATTTTACTGGCAGCTATGGAGATAGCTGCTCTAGCTACAGTTTCAGATACTCCGCTCATTTCATAAAGTATTTGGCCTGGTTTAACAACGGCTACCCAATATTCGGGGGATCCTTTTCCCGAGCCCATACGTGTTTCTGTGGGTCTTATTGTAACCGGTTTGTCGGGAAATATCCGTACCCATAGTTTTCCACCACGACGTGCATATCGTGTCATTGCTCTTCGTCCTGCTTCTATCTGTCTCGCTGTGATCCAAGCGGGTTCAAGTACTTGAAGAGCATATCTACCAAAACAAATACGATTGCCTCGGCAGGATTTTCCCTTCATTCTTCCTCTATGTTGTTTACGAAATCTAGTTCTTTTGGGGTTATAGTCGATGGTTCTTTCTTAGTTCCATCTCTACTACAAAACTGGACATGAGAGTTTCTTCTCATCCGGCTCCTCGCGAATGAAATGAGAAAGCGTGCAAATCTCTTTAATTCCATAATATTCAAAAATATTACGGATAGATCCACATCAATATATAATAGAATTGTGTTTTTTTTTATTTTGAATTTCTTAAATATTAAATATATAGTAAAGAAAGAAGATCTAGAATATATCAAAATTCTATATTTGTAGATAATGTAATCTTTTTTTTAAGAATATCCTTATTTTTACCCTTATTGAATCATAGTAAAGTATTCAAATCCAATAAAGATTTCGCGGGCGAATATTTACTCTTTCTTGTCTTATTTGTTAAGTTAAGGTTATAAATTAACAAATAAACCAATTTTTTTGGTTTTTTCCGCCATCCCACCCAATGAAGTATTAGGATTCTTTTCAATAAAATCAATCCTATGTAGTCATAGGTTTTGTCGTTCCCACAGCTTCTCCTTTAATGCTTAGGTTTGAATCCTGCAATGGAGCTTCCAAACTTTCCGAGTTAATTCTATCAGTTTTATTAACCCAGGCTGCTCTTTATTATTGTTTTAAATTTTTATTTATTGTTTCCAAATTACGATTTCAAATTCTCTCTTTTTTTATTTTTTTATTATATTGATGCTTTATCACATTGCCTTTTATGATGTAATTCATAGACCATACACATTGGAATCTTATATCTTTCTTATTCTTCTTCTTTCTATCTATCATCCCTCCTTTTATCCACATCCCTTTAGTTTTGTTTTACAACCTAGAATCTAGTTTCTTTTTTAGAGAAAAAATGCAGTTGCTACAACTATATAATAGATCCATTCATTTATGATAGATGTATTTATTCACATAGTGACTGTTTCTTAGTTAGGATCTCGACAATACGAAGCAATAGGTTGGTTATTGGTTAATTTTCTATATTTAATTACTAAGTTTTTTCTATTTTTAGTAGGCTTCGGTCAATTTTTTTTTGAATTTCCATTTTTGCCCCTAAAGAAAAACTAACGAGTCACACACTAAGCATAGCAATTATATTAAAAGATTTATCAATTTTCATTAAATCTTATAGAAAGAGGTATAATTTCTTCTTTTTTCAGGGATTTTTGGAAAACAGGGATTTTTGGAAAAACAGGGATTTTTGGAAAAATAAGGCTCTTGGCTTTTTTATTCTATCGCTGGCCAGAATGAGAAGACAGGGTTAGTTATTCTTCTTCTATAAATATCCAAATTTTTACACCTAATACTCCATAGATAGTTCGAATTGGATAGCAGCAATAATCAATTTTAGCGCGAATTGTTTGGAGGGGAAGTCTACCCTTTTTGATGCATTCCGCACGTGCAATTTCTTTCCCTCCTAGACGACCCGCAATTTTAATTTTTACTCCCTTTATATCCGCTTTTTTAGTTAATTCAATGGCTTTTTTCATTGCCTTTCGGAATGAAATTCTATTTTTTAATTGGAAAGCTATATATTCTGCAAGAATGTTAGGTTGTCTATAAGGTTCTTTAACTTTTTCGATAGCAATATTAAGTCTTTGGTTTACAGAATTCACTTCCTTTTGGATATCTTTCTCTAATTCTTCGATTGCTCCTTTTTTCTTTAATAAATTTGGGAATCCAATATGGATTATAACGTGAATTGTATCGATTTCTTTTTGAATTTCTATATGTGTAATTACTTCGGAACTTGAGTCTGATTCTATTTTTCTATTCGAGCTTTTTTTCCTATTCTTTTGTATATAGTTCTTGATACAATTCCGTATTTTTTTATCTTCTTGTAGACCTTCAGAATAATTTTTTGGTTGTGCGAACCAAAAAGAATGGTGATTTTGGGTTGTACCAAGTCTGAAACCGAGTGGATTTATTTTTTGTCCCATATTTTTCTATTCTATTTTTTTTTTTTACTGGGAATCGAAATCTTAGGTTGATCTAAAGTTTATTTAGATTTCTTTACTATATTTAGTACAATTGTTATATGACACATGGTTTTTTTTATAGGATAACCACGTCCTCGAGCCCGAGGTCTGAATTTTTTCATAATAGTACTCCTATTGACTTCGGCTTTTGTTATGAATAAATTCGCTTTGTCGAAATCCCTATAATGAGTGGCATTTGCTGCTGCCGAATAAACCAACTTTAAGATGGGATAAGATGCTCGATAAGGCATGAGGTTCAGTATCATAACGGTTTCCTCGTAGTAACGCCATCGAATCTCATCAAGAACTCTTTGTGCTTTGAAAACAGACATATGTATGCGTTTTTGTGCTTTGAAAACTCGTTCAAACTTAAGTAGACGATCGGTTGGAACTTTTCTTGCGAGTTTCCGTAGCCCATTCTTCTTCTTCTTTATCCTAGGGGTATACTTTACCAATTTGAAACTTGTCATAAATAAGGTTATTCCCCGCCTACCTTTACTTTATTTTAATCCTATAAATTTTGTTTATTCTGAATCTTTCTATTCTAAATTCAGTTAACGACGAGATTTAGTATCCTTTCTTGCACTTTCATAACTCGTGAAATGCCGAGTAGGCACGAATTCCCCCAATTTGCGACCTACCATAGGATTTGTTATATAAATAGGTATATGTTCCTTTCCATTATGAATCGCGATTGTATGGCCAACCATTGCGGGTAGAATGCTAGATGCCCGGGACCACGTTACTATTGTTTCTTTCTCCTCCTTCATATTGACCTTTTCTATTTTTGTCAATAAATGACGAGCTACAAAAGGATTCGTTTTTTTTCGTGTCACAGCTGATTACTCCTTTTTTATTTTAAAGAGTGGCATCCTATGTCCACTATCTCGATCGAAGTATGGAGGTCAGAATAAATAGAATAATGATGAGTGGAAAAAATAGAAAATCCCTTAGCTGGATAAGGGGCGGATGTAGCCAAGTGGATCAAGGCAGTGGATTGTGAATCCACCATGCGCGGGTTCAATTCCCGTCGTTCGCCCATCGCATTATTGCAATGCAATTTTCCATATTCCTAGTTACGTATTTACTTACGACGACGAAGAATAAAACTATCACTATATTTTTTCCTTTTCCTAGTTCTTCTTCCAAGCGCTGGATAACCCCAAGGGGTTGTGGGTTTTTTTCTACCAATAGGGGCTTTCCCTTCACCGCCCCCATGGGGGTGGTCCACGGGGTTCATAACTACCCCTCTTACTACGGGGCGTTTACCTAGCCAACACTTAGATCCGGCTCTACCCAAACTTTTTTGGTTCACCCCAACATTACCCACTTGTCCGACTGTTGCTAAGCAGTTTTGGGATACCAAACGGACCTCCCCAGATGGTAATCTTAAAGTGGCCAATTTACCCTCTTTTGCAATCAGTTTCGCTACAGCACCCGCCGCTCTAGCTAATTGCCCACCCCTTCCACGTGTGATTTCTATGTTATGTATGGCCGTGCCTAAGGGCATATCGGTTGAAGTAGATTCTTCTTTTTTCTCAAAAAACCCCTTCCCAAACTGTACAAGCTTCTTCCAAAGCATACGGCTTTCTAGATGTATATGACGATCTCTAGACAGATGGATCTTATATGAATCGTATGATGAAGTACCACATGAGTCGATATATGGAAAAGGAATCCAAATCTGCCGAATCGCTCATGTTATGATCTTCTACATCCTAGGTCTCCGCGTTCCGTCATCTGGCTTATGTTCTTCATGTAGCATTCAGATCGAATGACTCTATGAAATTACGTCGATACTTCCACATATTATGGGTAACGTAGGAGACATCCCTATTTTCACCCGGGGGTCTTAATTACCACTGCTTAGCTTTCAATTCGCCTCTGACCATCAAATTAAATGTGAATAACCCGGCCTCCTCTCTTTGAAACAAGGGGCGCTTCCGGTTCTGTGCGTGCTTCAAACAATTTTGTCTTCTCCATATTACCATATCTCTAGAGTCAATAATTTTCTATGAGGAACTACTGAACTCAATCACTTGCTGCCGTTACTCAACAGTTTTCTGTTGAGGTCTATCCCGTAGAGGTAGTCAAATTGGATTAGTGATCGATTTCTAGGTTTCGTCGTAAACCTAATTGGTTACTTCCAATTACGTAAATCAATAGTTCAAACCGCACTCAAAGGTAGGGCATTTCCCATTGATATAGGAACTTTTGTACCAGAAACAATAGTATCTCCAATTATAGCCCCTCTGGGATGTAAAATATATCTCTTCTCACCATCCCCATAGTGTATGAGACAAATGTATGCATTTCGATTAGGGTCGTATTCTATGGTTACGATTCTACCAGATATGTCTTTTTGATTCCGTCGAAAATCGATTTTACGGTATAGGCGCTTATGACCTCCCCCTCTATGCCTTGCGGTAATGATTCCTCTGGCATTACGACCTTTACCACAACGGTGCCGTCCATGGATCAATTTATTTCGTGGATTGGATTTCACTTGCCTGTCTACGGTTCCCTTGCGTGTGCTCAGGATAGGTGTTTTGTATAAATGTTTCGCCGTATTATTAAGTATTCTCCTTTAGTTCTTTTCTCTATCTAGAAGTGGAATAGAATAACCCGGTTGAAGGGTAATGATCATACGTCTGTAATGCATTGTACGTCCCAGAATAGGTCCCATTCTTCTACCCTTTCCGGGTAGTCGATGGCTATTCACAGCTACTACCTTAACACCAAAGAAGAGCTCGACCCAATGCTTTATTTCTGTCTTAGTGAATCCCGATTCGACATTAAAAGTATATTGATTCTTTCCCAATAAACGAAGACTCTTTTCTGTAAATACTGCGTATTTGATTCCATCCATAAATCGACTTTCCCTCCTATCCTCTGAGTTCCAGTAT